TGGCCCTTTGGTTGGGTATTGGAGCAACATTACCTATTGATAAATCTTTAACTTTAGGTCTTTTTTAAAATGGATTTCATTGTGAAATGAAATAAAATATCACATAGTAGTTTTAAAGTGAATTTTCCATTTCCATATAGAACATTCATTCAATTCTTTTTTTTTTATTCAAAATATCTGGAATGTGCTAACGATTTAAAATACCCAATCCATTGTATTTGTTTTGTTAAAATGAAACAAATACAATGGATTGGGTTTAAAGTTTATTCTTTGGTAAATCAGGTAAATCAATTGCGATTTTTTTTTTTTCTAGAATGTTCAATATATGTTTCACGTCTTCAATGTGAAAATGTTCCATTTTCATAAGGTATTCGTTACTCTTATTTAAAAGGTCAAATAATGTATGTATATTAGACCTTTTGAGGCAATTATAGGTCCTAGGAGTCAATTCTAATTGATCAATAAAAATATATTTCAATGCCATTTCTTTTTGATTTTTCTTTAGTTTAGTCAATCTATCATGAAAGGTAAAAAGGGGTAAAGTAACCTTGTACCAGTCGTTTTCTAAATGTAAGTTTTCTTCTTCCGCATGTAGAAAAGGAATGAATAAATCAATCAAATTCCGAGAGGCTTCACGAAGTGCTTCTTTAGGAGTTAAACTTCCATTTGTCCATATTTCGAGAAAAAGTATCTCTTCTTTTTCACTCCCATTTCTATAAGACTGAATACTATAATTTGTATTTTGAACAGGCATGAATACAGCATCGATAGGAAAACTTCCATCTTGAAAGTTATTGGGTGTTTTTATATGATATCCTCGATGTCTCTCGATTTGTAATTCAATACAAAAATCAATTGGTTCTGTTAGTATAGCTATATGTTGTGTATTATCAACGATTTCGACAGAAGGGGGTAAAACGAGGTCTTGAGCAGTTACATATCCCGGACCCTTGATACAAATAGACCCGTTTTGAATTCCATACAAATTTCCTCTCAATACAATTTCTTTCAAATTCATTAAAAGTTCATGTACCGTTTCTTGAATACCCACTATGGTAGAATATTCGTGTGGTATTTTTTCAGATTTTGCACGTGTGATAGATGTTCCTTCTATTTCTCCAAGCAAAGCTCTTCGCATTGCAATCCCTATTGTGTCGGCTTGACCTTTCATAAGTGGAGACAGAATAAAGCGTCCATAAAAAAGACGCTTACTGTCTGTTCTTGATTCAACACACTTCCACTGTAGTGTTCGAGTAGATACTTTGACTTTCTCTCGAACCATAGTAATAGGACTTGATCAAATCATTGAATTATTTATTTCTCTTGAAATCTCTTCAATGTTTATGTTTATTTAATGTTTATGTTTATTTTTAGACGCGTCTTTTTTTAGGTGGCCTACAGCCATTATGTGGCATAGGAGTTACATCTCGTACGAAACTTAACAGTATACCACTTCTACGAATAGCTCTTAATGCTGCATCTCGTCCGAGGCCAGGACCCTTTATCATGACTTCTGCTCGTTGCATCCCTTGATCCACTACTGCACGAATAGCGGTTCCTGCTGCGGTTTGGGCAGCAAACGGCGTCCCTCTTCTTGTACCCTTGAATCCACAAGTGCCGGCAGAGGACCAAGAAAGAACCCGACCCCGTACATCCGTCACAGTCACAATGGTATTGTTGAAACTTGCTTGAACATGAATAACTCCTTTTGGTATTCTACGTGTATTCTTACGTGAGCCAATACGTCCATTTCTGCGAGAACTGGTTTTTGTTATAGTTTTGGCCATTTTTTATTATCTCATAAATATAAGTCAAAGATATATGGATATCTACATTTCATGTCAAAATAGATCCTTTTTTTTATACATCGGGTCTTTAGAAAGCTCTTTTTTATTTACTTTAAATTTCATTTATATTTATTAACTTTTCGAAAGATTATCCCTGTCTTTGTTTATGTCTAGGGTTGGAACAAATTACCATAATTCGTCCTCTTCTACGGATCAGTCGACATTTTTCACAAATTTTACGAACAGAGGCTCTTATTTTCATCGTTGTCATTCCTAAACTTAATTCCGAATATACTTATTGGAAGAAAATAAATTTCTTTCAATTTGAACCCTAGCGATCTCTATAAAAAAAGGAATGTTGAAGTTGAAAAAACTACCTAATAATTCGAATCTTTGTTGCGGAGTCTATAAATTATACGTCCTCTAGTGGAATCATAACGACTTACTTCAATTTTGACTCTATCCCCCGGTAGTATACGTATAAAACTGCGCCGGATCCTTCCGGAAATATAACCTAGAATGAAATCTTCATTATCTAAACGAACCCGAAACATACCATTTGGAAGTGATTCAGTAATTAAACCTTCATGAATCCATTTTTGTTCTTTCATTCCATGCAAAACCTCCTTAAATTAAAGTATTAACTAATTAATGTAGGAGGAGTGAGATTAAAAACCGGTCCTTTCTCTTTTTCTTTTTTTTTTTTCACAAAACAAAAAAGAAGTTTCGAAAAAAATTCGGATATCAGAAAGATTACCATATATAACACAAAATTTCTCCGCCGATTCCTTCTAGCCGAGCCTCTCGGTCTGTCATTATACCTCGAGAAGTAGAAAGTATTACAATCCCCATTCCGCCTAAAATTCTAGGAATTTGTTGATAGTTAGAATAGATTCGTAGACCCGGTCGACTTATTCGTTTTAAATTTAAACTAGTTCTATGGAGCCCTTTTCTATGTCGTAGGGTTAAAACCAAAAAATATTTGTCGCTTTCACGATGTTTCCTGGCGTTTTCAATAAAACCTTCTCGTAAAAGTATTTTAATAATGTTTTTGGTGATATTAGTAAACGGTATTCGAATCGTTCCTTTTCTATTCATAGCAGCATTTCGTAGAGAGTTTATTATGTCAGCAAGAGTGTCCCTACCCATGATAAACTAAAATTATTGTTGCCTCTCATTTTTTATATTGACATGCTCTTTGGTCTTTTTTTTTAATATATGCGTCAGACACACAAAATTTACTAATAAATTTCATCTATTTCATAATCGGTTTCCTTCAAATTGTATACTATAACTATATCGCAGACTCTTCTTCTATCTTATAATACCTCGGGTGCTAGTGAAACTATTTTAGTGAAATTTAACTGTCTCAATTCCCGGGTGATCGCACCAAAAATTCGAGTTCCTTTCGGATTTCCTTCTTGATCAATGACAACTGCAGCATTGTCATCATATCGTATTATCATGCCATTGTCGCGTTTGAATTCTTTACAAGTACGCACAATTACAGCTCTGATCACTTCTGATTTTTCTAGGGGTGTATTTGGTAATGCTTCCTTGATCACAGCAACAATAACGTCACCAATTTCAGCATATCGTCGATTACTAGTCCCTATGATTCGAATACACATCAATTCTCGGGCCCCGCTGTTATCTGCCACATTCAAATGGGTCTGAGGTTGAATCATTTTTTTTTTAATCTATTCTTGCAATACAGCCAAAAGGCGAAGTAAAAAAAAAGAGATATTGTTTGTCCAAAAAAAAAAAAAGAAATTTGCAATTGTTTTTTTATCCCAAAAAGACCTTTTCTTGGGTTTGGGTGGGTTCTACATTCTACAGTTCTATACCGAAATAATGAATTGAGTTCGTATAGGCATTTTTGAAGCCGCTATTGAAATAGCTTTTTGAGCTATATTTTCTCCTACTCCGTCCATTTCATAAAGTATTCTACCCGGTTTAACGACAGCTACCCAATATTCAGGAGATCCTTTCCCCGAACCCATACGTGTTTCTGTAGGTCTTACCGTAACCGGTTTGTCTGGAAATAAACGTACCCATATTTTTCCACCGCGGCGGACATTTCGTGTCATTGCCCGCCGACCTGCTTCTATTTGTCTAGATGTAATCCACGCGGGTTCAAGTGCCTGAAGAGCATATCTACCGAAAGAAATATGATTACCTCGATAAGATATTCCTTTCATTCTTCCTCTATGTTGTTTACGGAATCTGGTTCTTTTGGGGTTATAGTTGATGATTCGTTCTCACTTTCACCTCTACTCCAGAACCGGACATGAGAGTTTCTTCTCATCCAGCTCCTTGCGAATAAAAGAAAAGGATTCAAAAAAAGATATATTGATGAATAATATACCGAATCATGGGATTCTTTCAGATTTCATTCATCTAAATCTCTTAGAAATTTTTCTATCTTAATTTTGTTTTGCTATATAACTAAGCACGTCTCCTATATTATTTAGAAGGTAATTATTATAGATATTTATATATAATATAGTTCTCTAATAGAGATAGGGATATTTTCTTATAATGAATCTTTATTTTGGCTTTTTCTATTTTCATTTCAGATTTAGATCGATCAGAATTTGAAAAGAAAGATACAATAAAACCTAAAAACTTTCGCAGGCGAATATTTACTCATTCTGTAGTTATTTTAGTTGTAGGACTAGTCATGAACTTTCCTTTCAGGATACACTGGATTGTTCTCCGTCTGGTTTGCTTCGCCATCCCACCCAATGAATTCTACGCCTTCACAGGTTTCGTCGTTCCCATCGCTTCTCAATTAATGGTTAGGTTTTAATTCTACAATGGAGTCTCTAATTAAATTTGTTCTTGAGTCAATTTTCTCAGTCTTTATTGGCTCGAGACTCTTGATTTTTTTGTTCTATGAATGTATTCGTTTTATTATGGATCAATCAGTATTTATGCTTTTTTACACTGCCTTTTTTTTATTTTAAGATTTTAGTAGATGACGCATAGACCTTACATATTATATATTGGAATCATATATCATTTCATTGAGATTTGTTTTCTCTCTTTATCTCATCTTTCCATTTATCTAGATACTTTGTTTTTTGTTTTACAATTTATAATCAGTAATCAGATTTCTTTTTTTTTATAAAAGAAATATTTCAGTTGCTCCAATGATATGACCAATATATTATATCTTGACTGGTTCTTTTGATCGAGATAATGTGAAGC